TTTCTCATATGAATCTCTTGTCTCCAGCTATTGGAGATCCCATTTCCGTACCAACTCAAGATATGCTTATTGGACTCTATATATTAACGATCGGGAATCGTCGAGGTATTTGTTCAAATAGGTATAATCCATGTAATCGAATAAACTATCAAAATGAAACGGTTGACGATAATAAGTATACGAAAGAGAAAGAACCCTATTTTTGTAGTTCCTATGATGCACTTGGAGCTTATCGGCAGAAACGAATCAATTTAGATAGTCCTTTGTGGCTCCGGTGGCGACTCGATCAACGTGTCATTGCCTCAAGAGAAGTTCCCATCGAAGTTCAATATGAATCTTTGGGTACCTATCATGAGATTTATGGGCACTATCTAATAGTAAGAAGTGTAAAAAAAGAAATCCTTTGTATATACATTCGAACAACTGTTGGTCATATTTCTTTTTATCGAGAAATAGAAGAAGCCATACAAGGGTTTTGTCGGGCCTACTCATACGATACCTAAGCTAAGTAATTATGTGATATGATACCGTGGGAATTCGGTTCTCTACGGCTCAACCGGTATCATAATTCCTGAATTTCTACGTGAATCAAGATCGAGGAAAGGAAGTCTTCAAATCACTGACTCAAACCCATTGTCGAATCCTACTCAGCGGAATATGGAGGTACTTATGGCAGAACGGGCCGATCTGGTTTTTCACAATAAAGTGATAGATGCAACTGCCATGAAACGACTTATTAGCAGATTAATAGATCACTTCGGAATGGCATATACATCGCACATCCTGGATCAAGTAAAGACTCTGGGTTTCCAGCAAGCCACTGCTACATCCATTTCATTAGGAATTGATGATCTTTTAACAATACCTTCTAAGGGATGGCTAGTCCAAGATGCTGAACAACAAAGTTTGATTTTAGAAAAGCACCATCATTATGGGAATGTACACGCGGTAGAAAAATTGCGTCAATCCATTGAGATATGGTATGCTACAAGTGAATATTTGAGACAAGAAATGCATCCTAATTTTAGGATGACTGATCCTTCTAATCCAGTCCATATAATGTCCTTTTCGGGAGCTAGAGGAAATGCATCTCAGGTACACCAATTAGTAGGTATGAGAGGATTAATGTCGGACCCCCAAGGACAAATGATTGATTTACCCATTCAAAGCAATTTACGCGAAGGACTTTCTTTAACGGAATATATAATTTCCTGCTACGGAGCCCGCAAAGGAGTTGTGGATACTGCTGTACGAACATCAGATGCTGGATACCTCACGCGTAGACTTGTTGAAGTAGTTCAACACATTGTTGTGCGTAGAACAGATTGTGGCACTATCCGAGGTATTTCCGTGAGTCCTCGAAATGGGATGACGGAAAAAATTTTGATCCAAACACTAATTGGTCGTGTATTAGCAGACGATATATATATGGGTCTACGATGCATTGCCACTCGAAATCAAGATATTGGTATTGGACTTGTCAATCAATTCATAACCTTTCGAGCACAATCAATATATATTCGAACCCCCTTTATTTGCAGGAGTACATCTTGGATCTGTAGATTATGTTATGGTCGGAGTCCCACTCATGGCGACCTGGTCGAATTGGGAGAAGCAGTAGGTATTATTGCAGGTCAATCAATTGGGGAACCAGGGACTCAACTAACATTAAGAACTTTTCATACCGGTGGAGTATTTACAGGTGGTACTGCAGAACATGTACGAGCTCCTTCTAATGGAAAAATAAAATTCAATGAGGATTTGGTTCATCCCACACGTACACGTCATGGACATCCTGCTTTTCTATGTTATATAGACCTGTATGTAACTATTGAGAGTCAGGATATTCTACATAATGTGAATATTCCACCAAAAAGTTTTCTTTTAGTTCAAAACGATCAATATGTAGAGTCAGAACAAGTGATTGCTGAGATTCGCGCTGGAACATCCACTTTCAATTTTAAAGAGAGGGTTCGAAAACATATTTATTCTGACTCAGAGGGAGAAATGCACTGGAGTACCGATGTGTACCATGCGCCTGAATATAGATATGGTAATGTTCATCTCTTACCAAAAACAAGTCATTTATGGATATTATCAGGAGGTCCGTGCAGATCCAGTATAGTCACTTTTTCGCTCCACAAGGATCAAGATCAAATGAATGTTCATTCTCTTTCTGTCGAACGGAGATATATTTCTGACCTCTCAGTGACTAATGATCGAGTGAGACACAAATTGTTTAGTTCGGATCCTTCCAGTAAAAAAGGGAAGGGGATTCTTGATTATTCAGGACCTGATCGAATCATATCTAATGGTCATTGGAATTTCCTATATACTGCCATTCTCCACGAGAATTCTGATTTATTGGCGAAAAGGCGAAGAAATAGATTCATCATCCCATTCCAATATGATCAAGAACGGGAGAAAGAACTAATGCCCCGTTCTGGTATCTCGATTGAAATACCCATAAATGGGATTTTACGTAGAAATAGTATTCTTG